GTAAAAAAAGAAATATTATAATATTTTTAACACAACTCAAATATGAAATAAATACTGTAGAGATTCTCCTGTTTAAGGGGGGTTTGCAGGAATCACAAGGATCTCACGAGTATTGGGGGGGTAGGGGGGGTTTGACCCGCAAAAGCCGAGGGGGATATATAATAGGGATGTTAGGAGAAAAATTCACATGTTATGCACATGATATCAGTTATGCAATTCTTATGTGAATATCCTTTTGAACTTCATCTTTGTTTTTAGGTGCAAGAAAATGTTCAACCTTGGCTGTCAGATCGCATGCACTCTGAAATGTCAGTGGAAAGGAAAAAAAAAAAGAGAACCCCTTGTCCGCTGGAGTGAACGCTCGGCATGTTGGGTAACGCGTATTATGTACTCCACCATTAACTTATGCCAGCGTCAAGGTAAGATAGGGGAATAAATCAAGCAATGGACCTGAAATAGGAACCAAATGCCAGGAATAGATCAAGAAGTGAAACCCCCACGATTTCTGTCCCTGACCATCAATAAGAGTTTTCATTAAGAAATCAACTGATGGTGGTCTCTTACTGTGCAACCTATCTGATTCTTGTCGGGATGCCAAATAAAATTGATCCCTTGGACGTGAAATATTCCTTTGGGACTTAAAGTTATTTGCTAGTATTGATGGAATTTAAGTGGGATAATTGTTATATATGTTGTCCTAAGTTCTTATGTCTTGTTATTGTACTTAAGTCATATTATGGTTATTAAGAATATTATGTCTCCCCATAAATAATGTAATGGTTAATATATATGAATGGTGTTAATACATATATAATGTACTATATATATATATGTACACGTCCATATATGTAGTTTCGGGCGTATTCCGGCAGAGAATAGTTTAATTTAGAATCCTAGCTTTGGGAGTTAGGGGCAGGGGTTAAACTCCCCTTTCTCTGAAGCAGTAGGAAGGATTTTAACCTTCGACGTTCGGCTTACAAGGCCGACGCTCTGAGTACTGAGCTACTAGTGCATTGTCATTCAATAATTTTATTTTCCACTAATCCCGCAACAGGGACTAGTACGAGGAAAATAGAGAAGTAGATGAAGGATGCGATCTGTCCTACAATAATGTAAGGGTGTTCAACCGGCATTCCTCCAATTCATGTAAGGATTACTACATCCGCCACTAGGGTTCAAAATAGGATTTGGGATAGTGGGCGGAAAGTTAGGCTTCGTTGTTTAGAGGTTTGGAGAATAGGGACTAAGAAGAGGACAAGGATGGAGGAAAGTAGTGCTAGAACTCCTCCAAGTTTGTTAGGAATTGAACGCAGAATTGCGTATGCAAACAGGAAATATCATTCTGGCTTGATGTGGGGCGGCGTCACCAGCGGATTTGCGGGGGTGAAATTGTCTGGGTCGCCTAGTAGGTTAGGGGAAAATAGGGCTAAAGAGGTTAATGTAATTAAAAGAGCCGCGAAGCCCAGAATATCCTTATATGAGAAGTATGGATGGAAGGAGATTTTGTCGGCGTCAGAATTAATACCTGTTGGATTATTTGATCCGGCTTCGTGAAGAAAGATAAGATGGATCATGCTCATAGCTGCGATTACAAAGGGGAGAAGGAAGTGGAAGGTGAAGAATCGGGTGAGGGTGGCGTTGTCAACTGAGAAGCCTCCTCAGATTCATTGTACGAGTGAGTTTCCAATATACGGAACAGCGGATAAGAGGTTAGTAATTACGGTAGCCCCTCAGAAGGACATTTGTCCTCATGGGAGGACATAGCCTACAAATGCCGTTATCATAACAAGGAGCAGGAGTACGACCCCTACATTTCATGTTTCTTTATTAAGGTGAGACCCGTAATAAAGGCCTCGTCCGATGTGAAGGTAAATGCATACAAAGAAGAAGGAGGCACCGTTTGCATGTATGTTCCGGATCATTCATCCGTAATTTACGTCACGACAGATATGTGCTACGGAGGAGAAGGCTGTAGAGATATCAGCGGTATAGTGTATAGCAAGAAATAGCCCTGTAAGGATTTGGGCAATTAAGCACAGTCCTAGTAGTGAGCCAAAGTTTCATCATGCAGAGATATTAGCGGGGGTTGGCAGGTCAATTACTGCGTCGTTAGCAATTTTAAATAGAGGGTGGGTTTTTCGTAAGTTTGCCATTACTGTTCTTGTAGTTGAATTCAACGATGGTTTTTCAAGTCATAAGTCCTGGTGAAAATCCTGGCGAGAATCATGTTAGCTCTTTGGTACACTTGTTTGTTAAGTATAATTTTAGGAATAGCTTCAGTCGCTTCTAATCCGATTCCTCATATCGCCGCCTTATTTTTAGTTTTAGTTGCTGGCGTTGGTTGTGGGAGTTTGGCAATCCATGGGGGTACTTATTTCGCTCTGATTTTGTTGATTATTTACTTAGGTGGAATGTTAATTGTGTTTGTCTATTCAATGGCCCTAGCTTCTGACCCTTATTCGGAGGAGTGATGGGTCTGATCAGCGGCGGGGGTTATGGGGACATTCATTTTCTTTGTGGCAGTTCTTGCGGGAATGTTTTGAGGGGGGTGGTACAAGGGGGCTTTATATTTAACTGGGGACTACGTGGGAATATCAGTTCATTGTGGGGATGTTTGAGGGATAGTCAATATTTACTCGACGGGGGGAGGATTTTTAATTTTAGGTGGGTTGGCTTTACTACTGGCACTGTTTGTTGTATTAGAGTTAGTCCGTGGATTAAGCCGTGGGGCACTTCGTCCGGTCTAGAAGAATAGGAGGAGAGCAGTTATAGCAATCGTAAAAAAGAATAGGGAGAGGTAAGTTTTAATCATCCCACGTTGGATGTTACTTATTGTGGTAGCGAGGGGTTTATTTATAGTAGATACTGTCTTCGGGCCTACCTTTTCTATTCAGGTTTGATCCACCATTTGGGTGGCAATCGTTTGTCCTAAAATAAGGTTTAGTTTAGGTATCATTCGATGGACTACTGCTGGGAAGAAACCCAGTATGTTTGAGAAGTGGTGAAGGTTAAGTTTGGGAAGCGTTTTAAATTGTTTAGTTGTCAGGGATGCTAGTTCTAGGGCTGTCAGTACTCCAATTAGGGTGACTAAAATGGCAGCTATTTTGAGCGTGGGGTGTATTGTTATTACAGGGGTCTTTAGGGGAAGAATATTAGAAGTAATTAGGAGGCCAGCTAGGATGCTCCCTCAGGCCAGTCGTTTGATTGGGTTGATTACTTCGGGGCTGTTTTCATTAATGGGGGAGATGGGGTTGAACCGGGGGTTTCCTATAGACACGAAGAAGATAACTCGTAGGCTATAAACTGCTGTGAATGATGTGGCGATTAGGGTTAGGGTCAGGGCTCAGGCGTTCAGGTAAGATGTGTTTAGCGCTTCGATGATAGCGTCTTTGGAGAAGAAGCCTGCCAGGAAAGGGGTGCCTGTTAAAGCAAGGCTCCCAATAGTTAAGCAGGAAGAGGTAAAGGGGGCCAAATGTTGTATTCCTCCCATTTTGCGGATATCTTGCTCGTCGTTCAGGCTGTGGATGATTGATCCAGAGCACAGGAAAAGTATAGCTTTAAAAAATGCATGGGTGCAGATGTGGAAGAAAGCAAGTTGGGGTTGGTTTAGGCCGATTGTCACTATCATTAGTCCGAGTTGGCTTGATGTTGAGAATGCAACGATTTTCTTAATGTCGTTCTGTGTTAGGGCGCAAGTTGCAGTGAATAGAGTGGTTAGGGCGCCGAGGCAAAGGCAGATAGTAGAAGCCGTCGAGTTGTTCTCTAATAGGGGGCTTAGGCGGATCAAAAGGAAAATTCCGGCAACGACCATCGTGCTTGAGTGAAGTAGCGCGGAGACCGGTGTAGGGCCTTCCATGGCGGAGGGAAGTCATGGGTGTAAGCCAAATTGTGCTGATTTCCCAGTTGCGGCTACGATTAAGCCAATTAAAGGAAGTGTTAGGTTTATGTCTTTCGTTAGTGTAAAGATTTGTTGCAGTTCTCAGGAGTTGGTGGTTATTGCGATTCATGCTATTGCTAAAATGAGGCCAATATCACCGACTCGGTTATATAAGACGGCTTGAAGTGCTGCGGTGTTGGCATCAGCCCGTCCGTACCATCAGCCAATTAGGAGGAAAGATATAATCCCGACCCCCTCTCAGCCAATAAACAACTGAAACATGTTGTTTGCCGTAACGAGGATCATTATAGCGATGAGGAAGATAAGTAGATATTTGAAGAATCGGTCTTTATTAGGGTCAGCATGTATGTATCAGGAGGCAAACTCTAGAATGGACCAGGTCACGTAGAGGGCAATAGGTAAAAAAACAGTTGAGTATAAATCAAATTTAAGGCTAATGTTAATATCAAAAAGTAATGTATTTATCCAAACTAGGTTGGTGGTAACAGTTTCTGCCCCTTCATTAAGGAATAGAAAAAGGGGGAGGAGACTAACAAAGAATGCTATTTTAACAGCTGTTTTGATTTGAGCTGATAGGGCCGGAAAAGGAGGGGGAGAATTAACGAAAGTTGACATGGCAGGGATAGCTAGTAGGATTAGTGAGAAGAATAGGCTTGATGTTATTATAAGTGGGGTGTAGGGCATAGCTGCTACTTGGATTTGCACCAAGAGTTTTTGGTTCCTAAGACCAATGGATGAGCTGTTATCCTTTAGAAGCTGTTCGAGTGAGCCATGGGGTTTAACCAAGGAGACGAAGATTAGCAGTCATCGTTGCTTTCGAGCCTCTCTCGGTGGATAAGGGGAGTTTAACCTCTGTCTCTAGAATCACAATCTAGTATTTTCGTTAAACTATATCTACAAGCTGTTCAACCTCAGATTAGTTCGGGTTTCAGAATAAGTAATAGAAGAGGAACTATGTGAAGAGTAACAAGGAGATGTTCTCGTGAATGTGTGGGATTAATAGCAATTATATGTATGGGTAAAGGTCCTCGTTGTGTTATTAAAAATATGTAAAGGGAGTAGCCTGCTGTGATGAGGGTGCCTGTGCCAGTTAGTGCAAGGGTTCAAGGGGACCAGTTAAAGAGTGAAGATAAAATTATCAGTTCTCCTATTAGATTGGGGAGCGGGGGTAAAGCAAGGTTTGCCAAGCTGGCCAGGAACCACCATGAGGTTATTAAGGGTAATGCTATTTGTATTCCCCGGGCCAAAATTATTGTCCGGCTATGGGTTCGTTCGTAATTGGTGTTGGCAAGGCAGAAGAGTGCAGAAGATGTTAAGCCATGGGCAATTATAAGAATTAAAGCGCCCGTAAATCCCCAGGGGGTTTGGATAAGGATTCCTGCGGCAACTAAGCCCATATGGCTGACGGATGAGTAGGCAATCAGGGATTTTAAGTCGGTCTGGCGTAAACAGATAGAGCCCGTTATAAGTACACCTCAGAGGGCTAGGATAATAAATGGGTAGCTTAGCTCTTTAGTTAGTGGCTCGAGTGAGGTTATTATTCGTATTATGCCGTAGCCCCCAAGTTTCAGGAGAACCGCTGCTAGTACTATTGACCCTGCGATAGGGGCTTCTACGTGGGCTTTGGGAAGTCAAAGGTGGGCCCCGTAAAGGGGCATTTTTACCAAGAAGGCAATTAGGCAGCCTGCCCATCAAATTTTGTCGGCGTAAGTGGAAAGAGGAGAAATGGCAGCGTGTTGCAGGGTTAAAAGGGACAGAGAGCCTGTGGAGTTTTGCAAGAGGAGAAGTGCTACTAATAGGGGTAGAGATCCGGCTAGTGTGTAGAATAAAAAGTACGTGCCTGCATTTAATCGTTCGGTCTGGTTTCCTCATCGGGTGATAATAAATAGTGTTGGGATTAAAGTAGCTTCAAATATTACGTAGAACATAATTAACTCTGTTGCGCCAAAGGCTAAGATTAGAAAAATTTGGAGGGATGTTAAGAGTAGGATATAGGTCCGCTGCCGATTTTCTGGTTCTGAGGCCATATGATTTTGGCTAGCTAGAATTATCAGAGGAAGGAGTCAGCATGTTAAGACTAGTAATGGGGTTGAAAGGGGGTCTGTGGCTATGTAGAGGCTGAGGCATGTCCATCCTGTTTCAGCAGGTATCTTAAGTCAAGATAAGCTAATTAAAGCAATGATGAGGCTATATATAAGGGTAGTTGCTCAGAGCTTCTTATGGGGAACTAATCAGGTGACAGGGAGGAGCATAATAGTTGGTAGAAGAACTTTTAGCATTGTAAAAGGTTAAGGCTCTGTAGGCGGTCTGTGCCATGTGTGCGGGCTGTGGCGACGAGCAGGGCTAGTCCGGCGCTAGCCTCACAAGCCGAAAAAGCTAGGAGTAATACCGGCGACGCCGCAAAGTTTGTTGAGTCTAGCTGTAAGGCTCATAAAGAGAGTGCTAGAAAGAGGGAAAGTATCATACCCTCAAGGCATAACAAGGCAGATAGGAAGTGGGTTCGGTGAAATGCTAGCCCAGCTAATCCCAGGAAAAATAGCGATGAGAAGGTAAAATGGGTGGGAGTCATTAAGCGGTTATGGACTTAAACCATAAGTTTTTGAGCCGAAATCAAATGTTTTTCTTAAACTAACTGCTTATTCAGCTCATTCAAGTCCTCCTTGAATTCATTCATAAATTAAGCCTAAGGTTAAAAGACCGAGGATGGCGGATGCTCAGATGAACGTTGTCAGAGGGGAAGAAAGCTGGTCCCCTCATGGGAGAGGAAGGAGAAGAGCAATCTCTAGGTCAAATAACAGGAAAAGAATGGCTACGAGGAAGAATCGCAAGGAGAAGGGGAGGCGGGCTGATCCTAAGGGATCAAATCCGCATTCGTACGGAGATAGTTTTTCATAGTCAGGGGTTATTTGAGGGAGCCAAAATGATACAATAGCTAGAATAATAGAGAGGGCAGTGGAAATGAGGATAACTGTTAGGAGTAAGTTCATTATCTTTCCTTGGACTTTAACCAAGACTGAGTGATTGGAAGTCACATGTACTAGCTTAATACTAGAAAGATTATGATCCTCATCAGTAGATAGAGATATACAGGAAAAGTCATACGACGTCTACGAAGTGTCAATATCAGGCGGCGGCTTCGAATCCAAAGTGATGTTCGGACGTAAAGTGGTATTGGACTTGCCGTAGGAGGCAAATGGCGAGGAATGTTGAACCAATAATTACATGTAGGCCGTGGAAGCCTGTGGCAACAAAAAATGTGGCCCCATAAACTCCGTCTGCGATCGTAAATGGTGCTTCATAATATTCTATTGCTTGAAGGAAAGTAAAGTAGAAGCCTAAAAGAATAGTTAGAGCGAGAGATTGAATTGCTTGTTTACGTTGACCTTCTATGATGCTATGGTGGGCTCAAGTTACTGTTACTCCTGATGCAAGAAGGACAGCCGTGTTAAGTAGGGGTACTTCAAATGGGTCCAGTGTAGTGATTCCTGTGGGGGGTCAGCAGCCGCCTAGTTCAGGGGTTGGGGCGAGGCTGGAGTGATAGAAGGCTCAGAAGAAGCCTAGAAAGAAGAAAACCTCTGAGGTAATAAAAAGGATTATACCGTAGCGCAATCCTTTTTGGACTGGGGGTGTGTGGTGTCCTTGGAATGTGCCTTCTCGGATAATATCTCGTCATCACTGATATATGGTTAAAAGCAGAAGAACAAGTCCTAATGTTATAAGGGTAATTGTGTGAAAATGTATTCAGATTGCTAATCCTGAGGTTATTAGCAGGGCGGCGACGGCCCCTGTTAGTGGCCAGGGGCTGGGGTCTACTATATGATATGCATGTGCTTGGTGGGCCATTAAACGTTTTCTTGTAAATATAAGCTTAGGAGGAGAACAAATACATAGGCTTGAATCATAGCTACGGCGACTTCAAGGAGGGTAAGAAGGAACAATAGAACGGTTGTGGATAAAGCGACAGCTGGTATAATAGGTAAAAGCTGGAATGCAGCGGTTGCGATTAATTGGATGAGTAGGTGGCCTGCCGTTAGGTTGGCCGTAAGTCGCACTCCTAGTGCGATTGGTCGGATAAAAAGGCTAATTGTCTCGATGATAATTAGGATTGGAATTAGAAGAGTCGGAGTCCCTTCTGGAAGTAGGTGGCCTAGAGCGTGTGTTGGTTGGTTTCGCATCCCTGTAATTACGGTTGCCAGTCATAAAGGAGTGGCAATGGCCATGTTCATAGAGAGCTGTGTAGTTGGTGTGAATGTATAAGGGAGAAGGCCTAACATGTTCAAGGTTAGGAGAAAAATTATTAAGGATATTAAGATAAGAGCTCAACGGTGGCCCAACATTGGGATAGGCAGAAAAATTTGTTGTGTAAAGCGGTTTATAAATCAATTCTGCAGGGTTAATGTGCGGTTATGAAGTCATCGGGCTGATGGCCGTGGGAAGAGGGTTCAGGGAAGGCTTAGAGCAAGGGCGATTAGGGGGATGCCTAGGAAGACTGGGCTTATAAATTGATCGAAGAAGTTAATTATCATGGTCAGTTTCAGGATTCTGTTTTTGGTAATTTTGTGCTTTGAGGGGTTGGTTCATTAGGGAAGGAGTGTGCAAGGACTTTAGGGGGAATAACTGTTAGAAAGATAAACCAGGAAAAGACTAAGATGGCAAATCACGGTGCGGGGTTGAGTTGGGGCATTTCGCTAAGGGTGGTTGGGGGCCACCAGTCTTTAGCTTAAAAGGCTAACGCTAGACCCTATTTAGCTTCTTAGCGATGCGTCTTCAAGTATTAAAGAGGATCAGTTTTCAAAGTGTTCTAGTGGGACGGCTTCAACTACAATAGGTATAAAGCTGTGGTTTGCTCCGCAAATTTCAGAGCATTGACCATAAAACACTCCAGGTCGGGATGCAATAAAGGCTGTTTGGTTTAAACGTCCAGGGACTGCGTCCATTTTTACACCAAGGCTTGGGACGGCTCAGGAGTGGAGAACATCTTCTGCGGAGACTAAAACTCGGATAGGGGATTCCACAGGGATTACTATACGGTGGTCAGCTTCTAGGAGTCGGAATTGACCTGGGGTTAGATCTTGGGTGGGGATCATGTATGAGTCGAAACCTAGGTCTTCATAGTCTGTGTACTCATAGCTTCAATATCATTGATGGCCCATGGCTTTAATTGTTAAATGGGGATCATTAATTTCATCTATAAGATACAGAATTCGTAGGGATGGAAGTGCAATAAGGATAAGAATAATGGCTGGAAGGACTGTTCAAATGATTTCGATTTCTTGTGAGTCTAAAATAAATTTATTGGTTAGCTTAGTTGTTACTATGGCTACAATAATGTAAAGAACTAGTGTGCTGATTAGGAAGACAATTATTAAAGCATGGTCGTGAAAGTGGAGAAGTTCTTCTATTACAGGGGAGGCTGCATCTTGAAATCCTAGTTGGGAGGGGTGAGACATGTGTTTAAGACACGCGGGGGTTTAACCCACGATTTTGCCTTGACAAAGCAATGTAATATCTTCTTTACTAGTGTCTTATTAAGAAAGTGACAGAGCGGTTATGTGGTTGGCTTGAAACCAATTTATGGGGGTTCAATTCCTCCCTTTCTCGTAGGGTTAAACAGTTTGTTTGATTTGAACGAAGGCAGGTTCTTCAAATGTGTGGTAAGGAGGTGGGCAGCCGTGAAGTCATTCAACGTTAGTTGATGTGAGTTCTACAGACAGAACTTCTCGTTTTGCAGCGAAAGCTTCCCAGATAATGAATAGGAATATAATCACGGCAATTAAGGAGATGAGGGAGCCGATAGAAGAAACTGTGTTTCATAGTGTGTAGGCGTCTGGGTAATCAGAATATCGTCGAGGCATTCCTGCAAGGCCTAGGAAATGCTGCGGGAAGAAGGTAAGGTTTACTCCGATGAACATAATCCCGAAGTGGATTTTTGTTCAAGTTTCGTGAAGGGTATATCCTGAGAACAGGGGGAATCAATGAACAAAGGCTGCTATGATTGCAAATACAGCTCCTATTGATAAGACATAATGGAAGTGGGCTACTACGTAGTATGTATCGTGGAGCACGATATCAAGAGAGGAGTTGGCCAGCACGATACCCGTTAAACCTCCTACTGTAAATAGGAAAATAAAGCCAAGGGCTCATAGGAGAGGGGTTTCTCATTTAATTGTACCTCCGTGAAGAGTGGCGAGTCAGCTAAATACTTTTACACCTGTAGGAATCGCGATGATCATAGTGGCTGATGTGAAGTAGGCACGTGTGTCTACGTCTATTCCCACGGTAAACATGTGGTGGGCTCAGACGATAAAACCTAGGAGTCCGATTGCTATTATAGCTCATACCATACCCATATAGCCGAATGGTTCTTTTTTACCTGAATAGTAGGCTACGATATGAGAAATTATCCCAAAGCCTGGTAAAATGAGAATGTATACTTCTGGGTGTCCGAAGAATCAAAATAAGTGTTGGTAAAGAATTGGGTCACCTCCCCCTGCAGGATCGAAGAATGTTGTGTTTAAATTTCGGTCCGTCAGAAGCATAGTAATACCTGCTGCAAGAACGGGTAGAGAGAGAAGCAGAAGAACTGCTGTAATAAGGACTGCTCATACGAAAAGTGGGGTTTGGTACTGTGAGATTGCAGGAGGTTTTATATTAATGATTGTTGTAATAAAGTTAATTGCCCCTAGAATTGATGAAACCCCTGCTAGGTGGAGTGAAAAAATTGTTAGGTCAACGGATGCTCCGGCGTGGGCTAAGTTTCCTGATAGAGGGGGATACACCGTTCATCCTGTTCCAGCTCCAGCTTCAACTCCTGAAGAGGCTAGGAGTAGAAGGAAAGAGGGTGGAAGAAGTCAAAAGCTCATATTGTTCATTCGAGGGAATGCCATGTCGGGGGCTCCGATCATAAGGGGGATGAGTCAGTTTCCAAAGCCACCAATCATGATTGGCATTACTATAAAGAAAATTATTACAAAGGCATGTGCTGTAACAATTACGTTATAAATTTGGTCGTCTCCAAGGAGAGAGCCTGGTTGGCTTAGTTCTGCTCGAATAAGAAGGCTTAGGGCTGTCCCTACTATTCCTGCTCAGGCACCAAATACTAAATAAAGGGTGCCAATGTCTTTGTGATTGGTTGAGAAAAATCAGCGTGTGATTGCCACAGGTAGGATGGCTGAGTTTTAAGCGGTGGATTGTAGCTCCATAGACAGAGGTTTGAATCCTCTTCTTATCAATAGTTCCGAGGTGTCATCATGTCAGATTGCAAATCTGAAGAAGCAGGTTAGCCGCCTGCCGGGGCTTTCCCCCGCCTATTTGTGTGAAGCTAGGCGGGGGAAAGTTAGATTGATGCTCGCTGGCTTGAGCGCTTAGCTGTTAACTAAGAGTTTATAGGATCGAGGCCTATCTGTCTAGTAAGGCTTTAGCTTAATTAAAGTGTCTGCTTTGCATGCAGAAGATGTGGGTTAGTGTCCCGTAAGTCTTATCAGAGACTAGGAGATTTTCACTCCTGCTTAGGGCTTTGAAGGCCCTTGGTCTTAATTCTATCCTAAGTCTCTAAATGGTAAGGACAGTTGTCAAGGCGGGGGTAAGTGGAAGGAGACAAATGGTTGCTGAGATAGCGGCCGCTAGTGGCATGGTTTGGTGATTAGGGGTTAGACGTCATGGGGTTGTTCCAGCTAAATTGTTCGGGGACATTGTGAGTGTTATGGCGTGGGACAGTCGTAAATAGAAGTACAGGCTCAGGAGGGCTGATAGGGCGGCTAGGGTGGCGGTTAGGCCTAATTCCTGCTTAGTCAATTCCTGGAGAATCAACCACTTTGGTATAAATCCCGTCAGGGGTGGGAGACCACCTAGGGACAGGAGAATTAGGGGGGTCAAAGAGGTTAGTGCTGGTGACTTGGTTCAGGAGGTGGCTAAGGAGTTAATATTTGTTGACTTGTTGGCTTTAAAAATTAGGAAGGTTGAGGAGGTTATCAGTATATAGGTAATTAGGGTTAAGAAAGTTAGTGAGGGGGAGAATTGGATAACTAGAAGTATCCAACCTAGATGTGCGATTGATGAGTAGGCAAGGATCTTCCGTAACTGCGTCTGATTTAATCCCCCTCAGCCACCAACTAGGGTTGACGCTAACCCTAGAATAACAGGGATGGTCGGATCAGTCGGTTGGATTTGTAGGAGGAGGGCAAATGGGGCCAGTTTTTGCCATGTGGAAAGAATCAGTCCGGTTGTTAGGTCTAATCCCTGAAGTACCTCCGGTAGTCAGGCGTGAAGGGGGGCCAAACCAACCTTTAGGGCCAGGGCAAGGTAGATCATCATAGCAGGGAATGGGTGTGTAAGCTGGTAGATGTCTCATTGTCCTGTTAATCAGGCGTTTGTGGTGCAAGCAAACAGGATTGTTGTGGCAGCGGTGGCTTGGGTGAGGAAATACTTAGTGGTAGCTTCTACTGCTCGAGGGTGATGGGTTTGGGCTATGAGTGGAATAATGGCTAGTGTGTTAATTTCTAGGCCTATCCAGGCCAAGAACCAGTGGGAGCTCGTGATAGTAACTGTAGTTCCTAGCCCTAGTCCAAATACTATGGTGGCGAGGATGTAAGGGTTCATTAGTAAAGGAAGGAATTTAACCAACATTTTTGGGGTATGGGCCCAAAAGCTTTACTTAGCTGACTTTACTAGGAAGTGGTGTAGTGGAAGCACTAAGAGTTTTGATCTCTTCAGGTAGGGTTCGAGCCCCTTCTTTCTAAGGAGTTGGAGGGACTTTAACCCTCATTTTTCACTCTATCAAAGTGGCCCTTTACTTCAGGCACAACTCCGGGGCTATAAGTGAGGGGGAAGGCCCGAAAATGAAATAGGTACGGCAAGATGCCAAATAACTAGGGCTAGGGTTAGAGGGAGAAAGTTTTTTCAAATAAGGTGTATTAATTGATCGTATCGGAATCGAGGGTAAGAGGCTCGTACCCAGAGGAAAAGGGTGGATAGTATAGCTGCCTTAAGTATGAGGCCCATAGAAGTGAGTTCAGGGGAGAAATGGTAGATTGTTGTCCCTAAGAACAGTGTGGCAGATAGTGTATTTATGAGAAGAATATTGGCGTACTCTGCAAGAAAAAATAGGGCGAAAGGGCCCCCAGCATACTCAACATTGAATCCTGAGACTAACTCCGATTCCCCTTCTGTAAGGTCGAAAGGGGCCCGGTTAGTTTCCGCCAGCGTAGAAATGTATCATATTGCAGCCAGAGGTCATGCGGGCAGGATGAGCCATGTTGCTTCTTGCGCAGTGCTAAATGTCTGGAGGGTGAAGTTCCCTGTAAACACAACAGCGTTGAGGAGGATTAGTCCAAGGCTTACCTCGTAAGAGATGGTTTGCGCGGCAGCTCGGATAGCACCAATAAGGGCATATTTTGAATTTGAGGCCCAACCAGAGCCTAAAATAGAGTAAACGGCAAGACTTGATAGGGCGAGGATGAAGAGAATTCCTAGATTAAGGTCAGCTACTGAAAAGGGTATAGGCATAGGGGCCCATAGGGTGATAGCTAAGGTTAGTGCTAGCATGGGCGTGAGAAGAAATAAAATCGGGGATGAGGTGGAGGGGCGCACGGGCTCCTTTATAAACAGTTTTAGGCCGTCTGCAATTGGCTGTAGCAGGCCATAGGGGCCCACCACATTTGGTCCTTTTCGTAGTTGTATATAACCTAAAACTTTCCGTTCAACAAGGGTCAGGAGAGCTACCGCAAGTAACACAAAAATGGTGAGGATAAGAGGGTTAATAATAAGGGTTAAAATTATTTGGAGCATAGTTAAGAAGAGGACTTGAACCTCTGTGGTAAGGGCTTAGGCCTTTTGCAATTACCGGGCTCTGCCATCCTAACGTGCCGTTCTTTACGGCCCAAAGGATATGTCCTTTTGCCTACTTTAGTTGTTTTCATTAGGTGAGGGGGAGGCGTTCTTGAAGAATGGGCCCCTTCTCTTCGGTCCTTTCGTACTAGAAGAGAACATTTCATAGATAGAAACTGACCTGGATTACTCCGGTCTGAACTCAGATCACGTAGGACTTTAATCGTTGAACAAACGAACCCTTAATAGCGGCTGCACCATTAGGATGTCCTGATCCAACATCGAGGTCGTAAACCCCCTTGTCGATATGGGCTCTAAAAGGGGATTGCGCTGTTATCCCTAGGGTAACTTGGTCCGTTGATCGGCTTGGCCGGATCTTTTGGTCAGAATTTCTGGTACTTAGACCTGTCGGTCTTAGTTCTGGGAGAAAAGTTCTCCTGCTCCTCATGGGGGTTTTTTGTTTCCCCGTGGTCGCCCCAACCGAAGACATTAGGGCAGGAACCCAATTGGCTTAGTTTCTTTGATTAGGTCTAATTAGCATGGTCTGCTTGCAGTCTAAAGCTCCAAAGGGTCTTCTCGTCTTATGTGCTTATCCCCGCTTCTGCACGGGGAGATCAATTTCATTGACTGGGAGAAGGAGACAGGTTGGCCTTCGTTATGCCATTCATACAGGTCTCCATTTAAGAAACAAGTGATTGCGCTACCTTCGCACGGTCAAGATACCGCGGCCGTTAAACTTTTTGTCACAGGGCAGGCGGGACCTCTTATACTTTTTTAGCAAGAGGCGGTGTTTTTGGTAAACAGGCGAGGCCGAAATATGTTTGCCGAGTTCCTTCTTCTCCTCTAGGTCTTTCCAGGTTAGCACTCCAGTGTAGGGTTAACGGTATTTATTGGAAGGTTTTCTAGTTATCCGTTTATCTTTCCAATGCCCTCTTTGTTTGGGGCCGCTAATTTTCGGTAGGATGTCTGTTCTGATGTACACTTATGCTAGGAGAGAATCTTCATCTCTTATTACTCATATTAGCATTATCTCTTCTATTCAAAAATAGAAGGGCCTGTTAGAATAAGGGGTGTAAAATTGGTCTATCAGTATTAAAGGAAACAACAATGTTCGAGCTATAACGCTTTCTTTTAGGATGGCTGCTTTTAGGCCCACCTGAACATAAGGCCTTGATTTAATTTGATTTTTAACCTGCTAAAAAAGTTGTGTCTTTTTTCAAAGAAGCTGTCCCTTCTTTGACTAACTCTCTTCTCTTCTTTTTCCCTGTTCAAGGTGTGTACCATAATAGGGGAAAGAAGGGAGGAGGCTGAACTTCTATTCATTTCTCAGGCAACCAGCTATTACTAGGTTCGGGAGGCTTTTCACCGCTACTCAAAGCTCTTCCCACTCTTTTGCCACAGAGAAGGGTTTGCCCTGTTATCAGGCTGTCTTGGAGTAGCTCACCTAGTTTCGGGAAGTTAAACTAAAATTCATTTCGCTTAAGGATTACTGGCTAATTCATGATGCAAAAGGTACAAGTTTTAATCTCTGCTTTCTAGTGCTTTACTGGTTTGTTTCATTTCTCTTTCAGCGTTCCCTTGCGGTACTTTTTCTATTGCGCCTTGTCCTTTTTCTGTCTCCCATACTAAAGGGGAAGAATGGTTTATTGGTTATTTATTAGTAACTTAGGGTGTAGTTATATGTTTAGGATGATAGTAATGGGTCGGGCTAGCTGTTTGGCCTCAGGGCAACCCGATTTGCACGGGTGTCTTCTCAGTGTAAGGGAGATGCTTTACTATCTTAGCTATGCTCTGGTTAACCAAGTGCACCTTCCGGTACACTTACCATGTTACGACTTGCCTCCCCTTTATTAGATTAATGGTTTTATTTAGTCTTTTTAGGGGTTTTGGGGAGGGTGACGGGCGGTGTGTGCGCGCTTCAGGGCCAGTTTCAGCAGGACACTCTATTTTCTGCTTACTGCTAAATCCTCCTTCTAATATACTTTTCATTATACTATCCGTATACCCGGATTTAGGGAATGTAGCCCATTTCTTCCCCTCTCATATGCTACACCTCGACCTGGCGTTTTAAGTTTTACTGATTATGCTCACTATGAGGCCTTCACAGGGTAGGCTGACGACGGCGGTATATAGGCGGGAAGAACAAGAGAGGGTGAGGTTTAACGGGGATTATCGGTTCTAGAACAGGCTCCTCTAGGTGGGTTTGAAGCACCGCCAAGTCCTTTGGGTTTCAAGCTAATGCTCGTAGTACCCTGGCGGATAAGTTATGTAGAGTCTTATCTAAGTTTACGGCTGAGCATAGTGGGGTATCTAATCCCAGTTTGTATCACAGCTTTCGTGGGGTCAGGAGGGTTTAAAGCCACTTTCGTAGGGGAACTTCATACCCTCGGAAACGTACGACAGTCTTGAGGATGTTCGGCTTTAGTATAAATTTTCCCTTAACCACTCTTTACGCCGTTGTCTGTCAACTTAGGCCTCTCGTATAACCGCGGTGGCTGGCACGAGTTTTACCGGCCTTCTTAGCTTTAACTAAGTCAAGTTTTCACTTATAGCTTAATGTTTATCACTGCTGAAATCCCTTGGGGGTGTGGCTTAGCAAGGCGTCATGGGCTAGATTCTGAGCCTGATACCAGCTCCTTGTTTCCGGTAGGGAACTTTAGGGCATTCTCACAGGGGTGCGGATACTCGCATGTGTAAGTTCAGTTAAAGCTGACAGTAAAGACAGGACCAAACCTTTGTGCTTGCGAGACCACTCTAAGGTCTGTCTTAACATCTTCAGTGTTATGCTTTAATTAAGCTACGCTAGC